TCCGCTTGCTCTTTGGCGCGCTTCGGGTCCTTTCTCCCCAGCAAGCGGAGGCTCGAAAGCCTCCGCGCGCTAGTGCGCGCTCCGTTTTCTCGCTGGCTCTCAAGCCTCCGCGCGCTAGTGCGCGCTCCGTTTTCTCGTTCGCGTCTACGCTCTCCGTTTTCTCGAGAGCGTCTGCGCTCATACTACGTTTTCTCGAGAGCGTCTGCGCGCATACGTATAGAGTCCGCATTGCAGGCTCTCAAGCCGGAGCGCTTTTGTCGCTAGTGCGCTCTCCGTTTTCTCGAGAGCGTCTGCGCCCAGCAAGCGGAGGCTCGAAAGCCGGAGCGCGCTAGTGCGCGCGTAGTTTTCTCGCTCCCCTCCGCTTGCTTTCTTGCTCGCTCCGGTCTCCCCTCCGCTTGCTACCTTGAATCAATCAATGAATTCATTCAAAGGAACCGTTTACCGAGGAATAGAAAGGGAGGACAGGTTGGTTCGAGGACCCGTTGGTCAAAGGAAGGGGGGGGGTCCTGATTCCGGGACGGAGCCGTATGACGCGAGAGTGTCACGTACGGTTCCTTTGAGAAGGGTGTGATACCACCACCTATCAGGCCCGACGAGCGGTCCACGGAGCTGCATCCCTACTCACCTGGTCTATGCACATCGCTCTCTCCAGGAGGTTGGCCGCCTATCCTAGATCTTCCCATTTTCAAGAAGATCCCGGGCTCGATCTGGTTTAGTATCAAGGTGATTCTCTTTCTGTTCCTATATATATGGGTCCGTGCAGCATTTCCACGATATCGTTATGATCAATTAATGGGACTTGGCCGGAAAGTGTTCTTGCCTCTATCATTAGCTCGGGTAGTCCCTGTTTCTGGTGTTTTAGTCACCTTTCAATGGCTCCCTTAATGTTGTGCGAGGAATTGCCCTCTTGAGTAATGGGAAGCGGGATAGGCCCCGAAAATTCCCGTTAATAAGGTGGGGCTCAAAATCTTACTTGCTCGTGCCTAGAAGTTCAGTCACGTGACTAGTCAGTCAGCGGGCAGGGGGGTCTGACGATGCGGAGAGCAAACAAAGGCGACAAAGCTATGTTGGACGGATGAAAAGCTGCAATAAAACGGGTGGCTACCTACAGCGGTCCCCCTGCACGGGAGGATCAGGGGCAAATAGAGATGGACAGCTCGAAGAAAGCGCCACATGCGGAACTGTCTAGATCGAATTCCGGCCCGTTAAAGAAGAGGGGTCCGTTAGGACCAAAGACTCCCTGCAAGAGGTACATTCCCTTATTTATACGAACATAGAGAGTGGTCTTGATCAAAAGAAAAAGCCAGAAGCGAGAAAGCAAGCGGACTCTATACGAAAGCGAGAAAACTACAAGCGCGCTAGCGCTTTCCGTTTTCGAGCCTACGCTTGCTAGCAACCGAGAAAACAACAAGTACGCTAGCGCGCGTAGGGTCTAATCTACCCAGCAAGCGGAGGTGCTGAAAGCCTCCGCGCGCGTCTTGTTGTTTTCGTAGTTTGCTAGCGCGCTACGGGTCGTTCCGGACCTTCGCTTGCTCCCCTCCGCTTGCCATATAGCAAGCCTACGCTTCCAGCGCCTCCGCTTGCTGGCTCTCACGCCGGAGCGCGCTAGCGCGCTTGTAGTTTTCTCGCTCCCCGTAGCTTGCTTGCTCCCCAGCAAGTTCAGGTCCGGTCCGGAACGACCGACCCTACGCGCGCCAGAGAGCAAGCGAAGGGTCCGAAGGACGGAGCGCGCTAGCGCGCGTAGGCTCTCAAGCCGTAGCTTGCTTGCTCTCAAGCCTCCGCGCGCGTCTGCGCTTTCTCCGTTTTCTCGCTTGCTCGCGTACTCTTTCGAGCCTCCGCTTGTAAAGTTAGCTAGCTAGCTCCGGGTCGTTTCGGACCTTCGCTTGCCTGAGGAAACCCCGTCTTTTTAGGCCTCCCACTTTTTTAGGGAAGGACATCTCCATAAGAGGAAACCCCGGTCAAGAAACTAACGATGTTATTGACTTGATCGCCTTTCAAAAGCCTATTTTTGATTAGTTTCGTAGGCGTGAGAGCCAGCAAGCAGAGGTCCGAAAGGACCCGAAGCGAGCCAGAGAGCAAGCTCCGGGTCCGAAGGAGAGCAGCAAGCGGAGGTCCGGAACGACCGTAGGCTTGCTATATGGCAAGCGTAGGCTCTAATAGAATAGAAAGCCTACGCAGCAAGCAATGCGGACTCTATACGCGCGCACTAGCGCGCTCCGGCTTTCGAGCCCTAGCTTGCTCTTTGGCGCGCTTCGGGTCCCCTTTCGGACCTCCGCTTGCTGGGGAGGAAGGACCCTACGCGCGCTAGCAAGAAAAGAATCCGCGCGCGTAGGCTTTCTATCTCAAGCCTACGCTTGCCCGAGAGCAAGCCTACGGTCCTTCCTCCCCAGCAAGCGGAGGTCCGAAAGGAGCCTACGCAGCAAGCGAGAAAACGGAGCGCGCACTAGCGCGCTCTTTCGAGCCTCCGCTTGCTCTTTGGCGCGCTTCGCTTCCAGCGCCT